TTACATTTTAACTAGTAGTGACAATTACAATGACAGTTACATTTATAGTTATATTTGTGGCGAAAGAGGAAATAGTAATGAAAGCGGGAGTTCCTCTATAAGAACTAGTACGGATAATAGTGATTTAACTATAAGAGAAAGTTCTAATGATTTAGACGTAACTCAAAAATATAGACATTTGTGGGTTCAATGCGAAAATTGTTATGGATTAAATTATAAGAAATCTTTGAAATCAAAAATGAATATTTGTGAACATTGTGGATGTCATTTGAAAATGAATAGTTCAGATAGAATCGAACTTTTGATTGATCCAGGTACTTGGGATCCTATGGATGAAGACATGGTCTCTCTGGATCCTATTGAATTTCATTCGGAGGAGGAACCTTATAAAGAGCGTGTTGATTCTTATCAAAGAAAGACAGGATTAACTGAGGCTGTTCAAACAGGTACAGGTCAACTAAATGGTATTCCCGTAGCAATTGGGGTTATGGATTTTCAGTTTATGGGAGGTAGTATGGGATCTGTAGTGGGCGAGAAAATAACACGTTTGATCGAGTATGCTACCAATCAAAATTTACCGCTCATTCTAGTGTGTGCTTCCGGAGGAGCGCGCATGCAAGAAGGAAGTTTGAGCTTGATGCAAATGGCTAAAATATCTTCTGCTTTATATGATTATCAATCAAATAAAAAGTTATTCTATGTAGCAATCCTTACGTCTCCTACTACGGGCGGGGTGACAGCTAGTTTTGGTATGTTGGGAGATATCATTATTGCAGAACCCAATGCCTACATTGCATTTGCGGGTAAAAGAGTAATTGAACAAACATTGAATAAGACAGTACCGGAGGGTTCACAAGTGTCTGAATATTTATTCCATAAGGGCTTATTCGATCTAATTGTACCACGTAATCTTTTAAAAGGCGTTCTGGGTGAGTTATTTCAGCTCCATGCTTTCTCTCCTTTGAATCAAAATTCAATCAAGTAGAAAGTTATAAACCTTAATTTAATAAACTCCACATTTTTTTTTATTTGTTTGATGGTGAAAAAATAGTGATTTCGTTTCATAGTATAGGAATCAAAGTCAAAACACGAAGAATGGATTTCTCTTTGGTAACATAAGATTTAATTCGAGAAAGAATCATGGGGATATTTTTTTATTGATATTCCTCATCGAGATTCCTAATCAGGAATCAAGAAATCTCCATCAAACAAATAAACAGAGTGAATTCTTTCTCCTTTTTCCGTGAAATTAAGCAAGAAAGTCCCGGTCCCGCGTCTTTCTATATCCCCCAGAACCCTGGTTTTACTAAAAATCCCTCGTGTTGGATCATATTATAACGAATTTTTCGTTAATTTGGAAGAAGCTTTTTCTTTAATTTTATTAAATGAAAATTTCATTCTAAAAATTAGAAAATAATAAAAACAAAAAAAATTTGAATTTCGAATAGACTAATAATAATAAGAATTATTAAAATCAACAACGAAGGGAATAATAAATCAAAGTGGATTATCATACATATATATATTATATGTATAAACATATAACAAGATGAAGATGAATAAGCCCATTTATTATATACTTAATATTATCTAGTTTATATATTATTTAATATTCTCTATAGATTAATATATTCTATATATTACTCTCTCTACTTCCTTATTATATTTTAATATATATCTACATAATAGACTCTTATCTTCTATACTTTTTAGTATTCGATATACTCAATACTCACTTAAGTATTAAGTATAATTATAATAGTATAATTATATATGAAGGATAAGATATCTTTATAACAGGTTAAAATCTTAATATAATAACAAATATACCAATAAATAACAGGTACAAATATTAAATCGAGGTACCCATTCTATGACAACTATCAGCAACTTACCCGCTATTTTTGTTCCTTTAGTGGGCTTAGTATTTCCGGCAATTGCAATGGTTTCTTTATCTCTTCATGTTCAAAAAAACAAGATTTTTTAGATATTATGGATTTTAATCTTCTCTATTTTTTTTTTTCAAGACTTAAGCAGATGGATTATAGCAAAAATATCTATTTAGTAGAATATGGGATAACACGTAGCTTACTCCGAGCAGAAGCTCGTATTCACGCATAAACATAATATATGATTAAATGCATTATCGCTATTTGAAAATAAATCAGTATTTGATTTGGTATTGGGATGAATCTGAAAGAAACGTAAAGTCAATATATCTACATGTCCGTGGATATCTATAAGAAATCGTATGAAAGAGATGTTATTATTTTTGTTTAGCTCTAAGCAATTGATGAATTACTCCTAAAGCTTTACATCATACTTTACATCATAATAGTACTAGTTGATGAGGGTTACTTCGGAAACAAAAAAATGAAAGTCAAATTTATTGGGGGATAACTCCAATTACAATAAAACGCAACTAGATCTAGTATGAGTTGGCGATCAGACCGGATATGGATAGAACTTATAGCGGGGTCTCGAAAACTGAGTAATTTCTGCTGGGCCTTTATCCTTTTTTTAGGTTCATTAGGGTTTTTATTGGTTGGCACTTCTAGTTATCTTGGTAGGAATTTTATACCCTTATTTCCCCCTCAGCAAATCATTTTTTTTCCACAAGGACTCGTGATGTCTTTCTATGGAATCGCGGGTCTTTTTTTTAGTTCCTATTTGTGGTGCACAATTTCGTGGAATGTGGGTAGTGGTTATGATCGATTTGATCTAAAAGAAGGAATAGTGTGTATTTTTCGTTGGGGATTTCCTGGAAAAAATCGTCGAATCTTCCTCCAATTCCTTATGAAAGACATTCAATCCATCAGAATAGAAGTTAAAGAGGGTATTTATGCTCGTCGTGTTCTTTATATGGAAATCAAAGGACAGGGGTCCATTCCCTTGACTCGTACCGATGAGAATTTGACTCTACGAGAAATTGAACAGAAAGCTGCTGAATTGGCCTTTTTCTTGCGTGTACCAATTGAAGTATTTTGAAAAAAAGTGAATACTTTCTTAGCAAAAGGGAAAAAACGATAACTCTAGACGAACTCTGCTTAGAACAAAAAAAAGTAAACGTACATGGAATAATCCTAAAACAAAATAGTTTTTGTCCATCTATCCTTTTTTGTTAATCAACGTTTTTTATCTTTTTTTGTACTCTTTATAATGATAACTTTCTTGTTTTGACACTCATTTTTTATCATCACAGTATTCTTCAGAAATTTCTCTCAATTATTCCTATACTGTGGCCACCGGCGCTTTTTTTTTCGACATTTTTTTATATTTTGAGAAAATCAAACCGGGAATTCTTTCGTCTCGAAATTCAAATCTATTTATTATTTAATAGATATTATTTGCAAAAAAGGCTCTTTCGTGCCTTTATCGAAAGGCTTCAATTTGAAGCAATTTATATATTTGGAAACAATATTCTATATAATAGTCTATTTTATTTCTTCATTCAATTTAATTTGAAGTGGACTCTTTCTTATTCTAGTTCTGTTTTTCGATAGTATTTATTTTTATGTATTTTTTCTAAATTTAAGGACCACCCACTGGACTGAATCAGAACTAAAAAACCGGGACTATAATTACGGGCTCGATGACTTGTAATGGAATAGAACTGATACTTGATAGGAATATTAGTATTGTATAGAGTCGACGAATGAGGTGAGTTCATTTAAAAATTCACAGACGAGCAAATGGCAAAAAAAAAAGCATTTATTTCCCTTCTATATCTTGCATCTATAGTATTTTTGCCTTGGTGGATCTCTCTCTCATTTACATTTAATAAATGTCTGGAATCTTGGGTTAATAAGTGGTGGAATACGAGGCCCTCCGAAATTTTTTTGAATGATATTCAAGAAAAGAATATTCTCAAAAAATTCATAGAATTAAAAGAACTCTCCTTCTTCGACGAAATGATAAAGGACTACCCGGAAAGGCAGTTACAAAAGTTTCACGTCGGAGTCTACAAAGAAATGATCCAATTGATCAAGATGGACAATGAAGGTCGTATCCATACGATTTTACATTTCTCAACAAATCTAATTTCTTTCCTTATTCTAAGTGTTTATTCTATTCTAGGTAATGAAGAACTTATTTTTCTTAACTCTTGTCTTCAAGAATTTCTATATAATTTAAGTGACACAATAAAAGTTTTTTCTATTCTTTTATTAACTGATTTATGTATAGGATTCCATTCGCCCCATGGTTGGGAACTAATGATTGGCTCTATCTACAAAGATTTTGGATTTGCTCATAATGAACAAATTATATCCGGTCTTGTTTCTACTTTTCCAGTTATTTTAGATACAATTTTTAAATATTGGATCTTTCGTTATTTAAATCGTGTATCTCCGTCACTTGTAGTGATTTATCATTCAATGAATGATTGAAAAATGATAGACCGATCAAATTATATATAATGTTTGTTACTTTGTACATTAGCAAAACAGTCAAAACCGTACTTATTCTTTCTACCCACCCGGGAGATTCCTTCAATATTCCAGTAAAATTATTTCAGTAAATCTAAATAGCAGAATCATAGATAGGAAACTATACTAGTGACTTATCTAATTTTATTGTAGAAATTTTCGGGATAAATGATTGGACCATGCAAACTAGAAATACCTTTTCTTGGATAAAGGAAGAGATTATTCGATTCATTTCCGTATCACTATTAATATATATAATAACCGGGGCACCCATTTCAAATGCATATCCCATTTTTGCCCAACAGGGTTATGAAAATCCACGAGAAGCGACAGGCCGTATTGTATGTGCCAATTGTCATTTAGCTAACAAGCCCGTAGATATCGAGGTTCCACAAGCGGTACTGCCCGATACTGTATTTGAAGCAGTTGTTCGAATTCCTTATGATCTGCAACTGAAACAAGTTCTTGCTAATGGTAAAAAAGGAGCCTTGAATGTGGGTGCTGTTCTTATTTTACCTGAGGGGTTTGAATTAGCCCCTCCCGACCGTATTTCGCCCGAGATTAAAGAGAAGA